ATAAGCCTTAGTCGACCTCCGGAGGACAACAATTTTCTTTTCCAACCTGAGATTCTCTTTTTCATTTTCTCCAGTAGAGGAATTTTTTCTCTTGAGAGACAAGAAAGGATCCAGGTACTTGATAGGAAAACAACCATTTTGGATTCCTCTTCAATGATCTGGAATTTCTCTGAGTAGCGCTGTTCGAGAGGAAGCACTGGCTCTTATCGAAATTTACCTTTTGGCCATTAGAACATTACAATCAGTTTCTTACTTTAACTTGTTTCCAGAAAGATTTTCAGCTTCTTAAGATTCCGTTTATCGCTATTATACAATAATATTCTATATAACATCGTTCGCAAAGAGAAAGTAAAGTGGGAGAGTGCTGGGCACGATCTCGAAGCATGGTAAGGTGTTATCATTTTCAATGATACTAACTCCTGTAGGCCCCGGCTTAGTACTTCTTCAGCTAAAATCGGCTAGGTTTGGAACCCTTAGTCCTTTAACAAAAAAAAGCCCTCTGAAAAATGATTAACGGGAGAATCAAACTCATTCTTCGAGCTAGAGAGAATTTTTTAGAAAAAGTGACAAAGCTCTCCAAAAAATCTCTCTAAAGGTAGGTCGAAATTGGTCAAAATGTAAAGCACGGAATAAGGGCAATTCAATTGGAATTCAAACTTAGGGTTCCAAGCCTTCAGCAAATCTATTTTGAACCCCCTGACCAGGTCGTCTTCAAAAATCTGCCAACAGTGAGAATAAAAGAGACCTGGGAATCCATCAATTAAAAAGATAGGAGAGGCACAGCCCCCAACCAAGGGAGCGCGCTTACGTCCAGTATGTCCCCCCTTATTCCCGACATGCTATGGTGTCCTGGGGCCGTCTCGCGAAGATCTTCGATCCGAACCTTCGCATCGACTCTCTCTCTGTGAGTATGAACCAAGCCTTCGCTATCGCAAGAATATAGCGATCGAAGAGCTATGGCTCAGCTGCTTCGCATTACACCGTATTGCCCGAAGGGGGCATGCTGCAAGAGCGTAGGTGAGTGATAAGCGTAGGAGGCGTGCCCGAAGGGCAGCGGCGGCAGTGTGGTTCCACATGCCGTCGCGTCATTGAGATCTGCAGGGTGGCGGGTACTTCGACTGCCTTGGATCAGGTGAAGAGAAGGGGGTGGTAGGCTTAGTAGGGCTCGAACCTACAATATCACCGTTATGAGCGGTACGTTTCAACCAATTAAACTATAAGCCCTTACGGATCTCTACATGCAATTCGCTCACTTAGGGAAGAGCGGATGGAAAGAGGAGGCCTTTGCTCTATCTGCTTCTTCCTCTTTCCAGGAATGAACAATTGGATTAAAAAAAAATGATTTTTCTATTTTTTATATTGTTTATAGATAGATATAGAATATTCTATATCTATTATTCTTATTATAAATAATATAATTTAAGCAAGCGGCCCTTTCGCGACTCAAACAGCCGGTCCACTTTCCGGCTCGCAACGGCTCAAACGGGCGGGGGCTCTCTATTTGCTTGCAATGCCGGCTGTTCGCCTTTAGTTAGAAGTAGAAGTATAGGGTTTTTTTGAACACAAAAAGTAAAAAAGTATGGATGAAGTAAGAAAAAGTACATAAGGAGTGAGAAAGAAAAACTTGGTTACGGGAACCGAAGGTTAGGCCGACTACTTTAGTAGAGATACACCTAAGAAAGTTTATTCCTACCCTTCCCCTTTCTGTCAATGTTGCCAATTCCCAGAATACTAATGTACCCTCGTGTATACAGTTGTCCAACTACTTTCTTCTTCCGACTTCTTTAGCCACTTCCGCATCTGTCGTATTCGGGAAAGCTTGCTTCGTGGCGGAGCATTTAGCAATGCCAGCAGCCTGGTGAGGCCTGCCTGTGAGAGGCTTCAATCGTGTTTTCTTGGCTAGTAGACAGAGGCCTTCTCAAAATTAGAATTTTTGAGCTAGAGATGCTTCCCGGTCTTTCCTCTCCCGAGCGGGGAGTCAAGGATAAGAATAAGCAAACAATTCCCGAGATGCTGGAAAGGCTCTCTCTTTGCTGCCTCGTTGCTAAGGCTTGGGCTGGAGGGTGGGCTTAGAAAAAGGCTATCCGCTAACCATAAATGGAATAGTTGATCCTTGGCCCGGGATCCCGAAAGAAAGTGGGCCCAAACCACGGTTCTCCGGTTGGAATTTGGCTATGTCAGCGATACTTGAAGCAGTCGGTTAGCCCTAGATTTCCACCTTTGGGATTTCATCGCCTGGAATCAACAATTGAAGAACTTGACCCCAAAGAAACTTCCTCGGGTGAGATTCTTCTGTGCTTCAATTCATGTTTCCGCGTCAACTTCGTGCCCAACATTCAACCTATGTAACGTCGAGTGCTCTCTTCCTTCTTCGATAAGAGCTGAATCTCCGACTCTTCCCAAATCATCGAGCGAGGCGAAGAAGCATATCGGTTTGAACGGACCCCCTCTCTTCAACAGCACCTTTTCGCATCCAGCATCTTAGCTATGTTCCGAATGTCTGGTCATTGAGAATCTTTATCATAGATTAGTTTGATGCCGACTAGATCTGATCACAACTAATGGGTAGTACTATAAGGGTCTGACTCTCAGCAGTGAATGACAAAGGAATGTGGAATGTCAAGCTGTGAGACTTCGTTCAGTGAGAATCCCAGTGTGAAAGAGTTGGCAAGATTGGCTTCGTAGTGGTACCACAAATGCCTTGGGTGAACAAGTCGAAACTTCTCTTTTTTTCTATACCTCCTTTAAATAAAAACACAAGTTTAGGGCACCCCTACCTAATCCTTTACTTGGACTAAAAGAAGTCGGAATGTAAATTCAGCCAAGCGGGGCGGGTAATCCGAGTTTACGAGAGTTGGGGCGCGTAGAAAAATAGATCTGATGAGGCTCTGAATCAAAAGGCAAGGGATAGGCCGTTTGAAGGCCGCTAAACGATCGATACGATGTTTAGGGATGAGATCAGAATCGATAAAGGAGGTTTTCTTGGTCAGACTGTGGGTGGGGTTCTTTTACTCAATAGAAATTAAAAAAGTGTAACACACCACAAGGCAATAAGAAGAGAACTATTCAATAAATAGTTCTCAATATGGGTGGGATTATAGAAAGACTTTCGAAATTACTTCTCTGTCGGTTACGACTAAAAGGCCTAAATACTGAAGGATAAAAAGAAGCCTAATATTCAAACTGTTTGGGTGCCTCGTCTGCCTTAGACGAGTCGTATGCTTTGTTCATTTCGTAGGCATCGAGTGCGTATACCTAAGAGTACTCATATGCTTATGCCCACTTTGAATGAATAGGAGGGCAGGGCCTATACAGATTCATCCTGTAAGGACGCCAGCACCTTTCAGCTTTCCAGTTTACCCAATCAACGCTCTCCATCCATTCCCCACCATAGCACTTGGCATGACTTCCACAGACCTCCATAACGGCACTCTTGCCGAGAAAGCCCTTCCGGGAACGAAAGATTTCACTGACCCCACAGGCCTTTTTTGCTATCACACGAGAAGAATTCCTTATCGCCAATGATGCTAACCATACCTCACTTGCCTTTGCTGAGTTAATGGTTCAATTAAATCATACCTGCCCAGACATGTATCAAAAACCAATTACAATCACGCCACCGGATGACCTAAAGATTGCGTGGTTACGCCTTAGGAACCGGAGAGGCATATGAATCTCTTTCCTTTAGACAACCTCATGTATCATAATTCTTCTTTATAACCGAGAGATAGGATACCTATGAATGAATGCAATTCCGCCGGTCATCTGTCAAACCTCTCGCATTTAGGAAATGCTTTCAGGAAGGCTGCCCCAAGATCGCTGGAAAACCTCCTTCCCACTTTCTTAGCGCTAGATCCGTCCTGAGCATGCTTGGCATCGCCAACATTACCAATCAGAGTAACATTCCTTTACCAAAGAGGGACGGCTGGAGAATTCTGTTGAGTTTTAGTTATATATATATCTTAAAGGGCTGGCTGGAGGACCCCTTTTAAACCGGGTTCTGCCACTCCGGTTTCAGAATCGTGGACTTGGGAGTGTAAGCTAGAGCAGAGCTACCTATCTTTGGCGAATTTGTCCAACCGGAGATCGTAGTCTCGTCTCAATCCTCTCCGGACTGTACCACAACTTGTCCCAGGCAGGAACTCCCAAAGCTTCAAGGTAAAAAACGGAAGATAGTTATCAGGCGCAGGCTCTCATTAAATGAAAGGTAAGCGCATTTCTTTCAAGTACTTTTGTAATAAAATAAAAGAAGCCTATGAAGTTTTGGCATCTATTTCCATTGCAGTAGTTTTGTCAAGCAGATATTCATTGTATCCCTAAACTATTGAGTCATTCAAATCCTTTTTCTTTTTCGATTGAGAAGGTCTCTTTTGAGATGGGTTCTCGGTCAATCTGTTGAAATGAAAGCTTGAAGGCACAGGCGAGGGAAAATCCATAGTAGCGGTCAATACAGTTTCTTAGGCAAGGCAAGTAGGGAGTGGAGTATAGGCAAGCACCTTACTTTTCAAGCCTTTACATACAGTTCATCGTGTGGTATAAAGCTTACATGCTAGTTGCCTTTTCTGTCGGTACATGCGAGCTTACTTCGATTCCAGCCAATTCCTCCCTTTAAGCTTCACTCTGTCTTAGTGCCATTTCCTTTCCAGGCTTATATATGGATGAGGGACTAAAAAAAAAAAAGAAGAAAGATGAACTGGAACAAAGCCCGCAAGGGATTCAGGATTAGCGGATTAGCTAAACTAAGCAAGCAAAAAGCATGAGCGGAAAGAATCAAGGGCATGCCTGACCCGAGCTACTACTCCTAGGCCAGAGCAAAAGCAGAGGAGAAGAAGGAACATTAAAAGATTTTAAATACACGGATTCGCTCGACCGAGGACCTCTTCCTCTTTCCGAGAGATTCAAGAAGAACGAAACGCGCTTGAAGCAATTGAAGAGCTCGGCCAGGCAGTTCAACTGAATCAAGAACTGAAACAGTCATCATGGGTGATTCCGCAACTTTAAATTCCAATGGTGGATGAAGAAATAAGCTAGCCACTCCTCGAGAAGAAAAAAAACTAGGGCATACTCAGCAGCAAGGCAAGGTGACGAAGGTCTTTTGGAAAAGAAGAAATCGAATGCGCCAATGTCAATGCATTTGACCAACCGATTGAGAGATTGGATTAGTTACGCCCCTTAGAGATTCACTAAGCGGGAAGGCGGATGCGACCAATTCAATTCGACCGCTTGGAAGGATTACAAGAGATGCCCATGCCCAGGAAAGACCAATTAAAACGAGAGATTCTCGGGAGTCGATTGAACTCCTTACCATCAGACAAATAAAATAGGGGATATAGGCCTGGTACAGGTATTTCATCTATTGAAAAAGAGTATTTCGTAGATCTTGCTCGATCGGGCAGGAAACTTTAATTAATAAGGGAATCGGAATTGAAGAACGAATGAGTAGAGGAGAAATTTTCCCGCCTTAAGACCTTTACTTCATACCAACCAACTCCATTTTTAGAAATTGGAATGAATCTCTCTTGATATTGAATAATTAATTACCGCAACGGATATTTCTTTTTTTATAAAGACTATATACCTACGACCCATTGAACACGCTTTCTTGCTAAAGAGAATCGGCGTAAGGATCAAAAGACTTCATAGACATAGAAGAGAAAAAAGAAATGCTTCTCCTAGTCTCTACCGAAAACTCGGTTGAAGCTAGTTAGGTAGGTAGGTCCTCCGGTCAGTCAAGTGTTGACACCGGATTAAAAAAATCTTTCCTTCCGTCCGGATGAACATGCATTCTTTTCTCTACAGTATAGTCGAAGTATGGTAGACTTATAACCAATCCAATCGGAAACCTTAATTCGAAAGATCAACCTAGCTAGGATTGAGGATTCACGCCTTTCTTTCCAGGGAAAGGTCCGCTCCAAATGAAAAGACTCCATCGCAGCAGACCGCTATAGAAACCCCCTCAAAGGCAGCTACATATAGAGGAATGAGGATCAATATCGTTCCCTCATAAAAGATTCTAAAAAAAAGTATAAGTTTACGTGGAAAGAAGACCAAGCAATGGACACGGTCCTCGGGTCGAATAGGCTGCTTGCAACCATTAAAGTTAGTCACCCCCAAACCATATTGAAAAAGACTAAGTCAACTAAAGTCCATTCTTTAGCGCACACCTCCGCATGCTTATAGCCTCGGTGGCTAGCTTCTTTAAGTCAGAATGATAACACGAGCCTTGGAAAAGATTGTTTCGGATAGATCATAAGGGGCCGATTTCGCTACATCCAAAGAAAGTGGAGATCCTTTATTTGTAGGAACATTTGATTCGGAATTAGAGTCTATAAGCAAAGCACAGCCGAGCCTCTTATAGGATAGTACTTCCTCTTCTTTACCATAGGCTAGGGGGCGGCTTTGAAGCTACAAAAAGGCTACTTACTAGCTTTGCGATAGGACGCGTGGGCCCAAGCTCTATATCTATAGGAAATCAGGAAATCAAATAGCATAGGCATCGCAGCGGCTACTCTTTTGCATTAGGAGTTATGTTATTGTCGTTTAGTTTCCCTTTCTGTGGTTACTACGGATTAACTTCTTTCGGAGGGCGGTAGCAAAGGAAGAATAGCTATCGTTTCGTACCTTTGCAGGGGAATCCACTTCCTTGGCTTGATAGGAAACCTCAGTATTAGACCTTTCGGTTTAAAGAAATGAGGAAAACAACGACCCGCTACGGATTCTAGAAATTGACACCTAGTGAAAATATGAGGTGGCTGCATGCAATCTCTGTTCTTTTTCCTTCCCCTGACTGGAGTCGGCTCTAAATATGCCGTGCTGAACCTAGAGAAAGCCCCCCTACTATCTATAGGGGATGGGCGAGATGTGAGTGAGCGAATAGGTAGTTGCAATGACTTTGCTATGCTGCTGTTGCCCCGGCCAACCGAGACTAACGAATTTCTAATCCCACACACAGGGATGAAGATAGCATACTTTTCTAACCTGTCTACCACAACCGGACCTTAACTCCCCCACCTTTGGTAAGCTTGATATTCAGTCCATGGACACGCTGGACCATGGCCTATCCGGGAGGGTAGAGGCTCGAGTAATCCGATGGCTTTTGCTCGCTCAACCTTATCTTGTTGGCACGTAAGGCACGTCCTTACATATTTTATTCTTCGACATACATCATCCTTGGCCAATAGTAGCCCCTCAAGTCCATTGTGCGGTGCGTTCTCGGGTGACCAGCCCCCTGTAGTAGTCATTGTGTCGTGGCACTCCTTTTGGAGTGACTTTCTCAAATCTCCATTAGGCACGAAAAGTCGATTCCATTCCTTCCTCATTTCAATTTCAGGAAGAGTGGTCCGGTTTACAGCTAGAAGAACTAAATCATAATCCGTTTTTGACCGAGCAGCGATTGCAAAAGAGAGTTGAAATTCATATTCAACCAGTAAGAGCTTGGAGGCCGCTGCTTTCTGTAGCTTTCAAAGTGATAGGATCAAGCAGTTACCCAATAAGTTGTCTTCCGCTATAAACCCAGAAAGAGGTTAGTTGGCCACCTTGCTTAGATGCCCTGATCGGGTAATGGGGTTAGGAGACGCTACAAGAAAAAGCGGTCGAAGAAGGGCTTTTTCTATGCAATTGATGGGCTCTCTCAGAGTCAGATTCCACTTCCTTTGCTCCTTCGGCAACTAAGGCACTCAGCTTCTCTCGCTTTGGACAGTCTTTTGCCCGATGTGGACCATTGCAAATGAAAGAGCCAGAGTTTGTCTTTCCCTTGCTCTCTTATCCATCCGCTTTAGACTTGGCTTTGCCACCATCTTTCTCTTTCTTGCTGCTCCTTTCTTCCCTCTTCTTGTTCTTGCCTGGGCTTACTGGTATCAGATTCGGAAGACTTCCCAAGCTTATAATCAACCAAACTGTCCGCAGCATCCATGGCAGAGGGCAAATCCTTTACCCCCTCCCTCTTCTTCTTCCTCTGTAATAGCTGCCTCGCTATCGAAGGGTCTTCCAAGCCCTGCGCGAGCTGAGTGCTTAGCACTGAATTAATAGCACCACTTCTACCACTTGCGTAGCATATCGGTAGTAGCTACAAGACAAAAAACTAACTCAAGAACGCAAGAGAAGTACTTTTGAAAAGGTAGAGCTACAAGAAAGCATCTACTGAGCTAACCATCTAATCTAAAGCAGTAGCATCGCAACTCAAGGAATAGCTTTCCCGCAAGAGGAAAGAGCTTCTATCTACACAGTTAGCTATCCCTACTTTGGGATATAGCCTTAGCTAGGTTGGCTCCTGGGCTAAAGCAACTGTACAACAGGCGATGTTATCAGCGATGCCTCGCAGCATGGAATGTTATTTCCGCTTCCTCTGGAATGGAAGAATTGGTTCAGCATCAACCCCGGGATTCTTTCCCCGACTACAAAAATAGAAAGCCTTGCCTGCTTCTAATTTGGTTTGGCATTCTAAGGAGCAACTTCCCCGTAGGCTCGATTCGGTTCCATCCTATACCTTCTATCCTAGTTAGTTATCACTCGGAATCGCATTCTATCACACTGGTGGTACTTCTTGTTGAATTAAAAGATTGGATTAGTCTTTCTGTACCCACCCGCTACCCCTGTTTGAGAGTGATTAAATATCAATAGGGGAGCCTCCTAATAAGGAAGTTGCTTCTTGGAAAAGCCTTTTCACTGCCAAGCCCTTTCTTTGGTCGGGCAAGAATCCATCTCGGTTTAAGAATTCACCCAATTGGTACATCCATTCAGAACCTGAAACCATTACCAACGAAAAAAAAAGGTGTTCTAAAGAGGCTTCAAAAGAACTCTTGAAAGAGGAAGAATGCAGCGAGCGAGCCTGTTAAGCTGCGATTGAGCCTAAGTCTCACCAAAAAGAAAAAGGTAACTTTATTGAGAAGTTCCCCTAATAATACCTTTTTCATCGAAAATTTACAACAACTGAAACTTCAACTGATGCCCACGCCAAACGAGATAACTCAGTTGGCTTAGGATTCGTAATGATCTGGAACCGTGCATCTTTACTTAGCATGGTTCCACAAAAAAAAGAGGTGGAAAATGGATCGAGAAAATAATGCTTTGTGAACACAATTGCTTTGACAAAAATATATGAAGAATTAGTCCCTTTAGGAGGTTGAAGTTAACCTCACTTTTTCTTGGGTTTAGAAAAGTATCCTATCAGTTAGAGAGCCGGCTCATGAATGCATTAGACATCAAATAGAGGATGGAAAGGGCTAAAAAGAAATAAATAACCAGAGTGCAAAGCAGAAAGGGATTGACTTGGTTGGTTCACTGACAGTCTCGTTCGCGTATCACCCGCTGGCGGATCGACAACGGGGGCTGGCGAGTTCCGACCACTTCTTCATCTGTTAGAATCACAGCACAGTTCCGATCCCTGATAGCTTGCTGGCCTAGGCCTACTAGTAGATATGACTGTCTAATAGGAAAAGCTCTATTACTATTAGCTAAAGCCCTACCATGGTTGATAGAATCTCTAGCCCCAAGGTACATCTATTATCCTTCCTTAGATTACCTACAATATAATTAGAATTACCAGGATAAGACAGATCTTAGCGTTAACCTATAGTCGTCCTACCTATCCCTATTAATAGCCTTAATTATATTTCCATTTCCCTCTCATGGAAATAAATGTATAGATTTGCGCCGTATACCAACGCATATCGCTTAGCGCTTGACCCATATGGATAGCTGGCAACTCCCACTCAAACAAGTTTTCTAACTAGATCACTGAAAAACTATTGACTCGGCTGGAAGAGAACTGTTCGATAGCTCGATATACTAAGGGGAGATAGGCTGGGCTGGAAATGGCTGAAAGAGATTAAGACTAGACCAATAAGCTTTCTTTAACTAGCTCTGCAAGAAAAATGTAACCTCCTACTGGTTGGCCTGAACCGACATCGAAAGAAAGAACTAGAGGTTCGACAGGAAGAGCAACTCAAACTGCCACTTTCTTGGCTGGCCGATAGAAGGAAAGAAAGTAAATACATGTAAGGAAACTCTCCTAGCTTGGCAGACATGGAGAAGGAATTAGACAATGGACTGACAGAGAAAATAGAAGGGGAATGCCTAAACTTAGTGGAAGGAAAAAAAGAGGATATGTGATAGGCTGGCGGGACCCTCACAATGGACGGCTTTACTGATTGAACTGTCTTACTCGCTGGAAATAAAGAAAAAAGGGTAATAAAGCAGAGAAAAGGGAAAGCAAGCCTATTTGAGATAGAGGGGGAAACCATATTAACGAGGGAAATAAATCTATCTATCTTAGCTCTACACTACAATGTAATCTTATCGTTAGCCCAGACCTCCATGGGAAATACCTACTAGGAAAACTATTAGCTTGTCTGGCACGCCATCATCAGAAGGATACTAGCCTGCAATTGGAGGGGTTGGATCGAATGTAGGGGCACACTCCCAAGGGCTGCAATGAAACTCGAAATCAAGACAACAGAACTACAAGAGGCTCTATTATAGTAGGAACCCACCTAAGTGCTTAGGAAGAATAAGTGAAGTAAAATGAGAAAGCTTAATCTGTTACTTCAATCTATAGTAGGTTCCTTTCAATCCAAGGGGAAGTGATCAAGCAAATTCTTTTTTCATAGCCGATTACCTGCCAGATATTTCCAGTTACTTTTTTTTCCAGCTAGTGCCAGGCGAGTCATAATATACTCCTTTTTCCCAGCCAGCGAGTTATCCTCCAGACAGTTTCTTTACAGCCAGTCTAGAATGAGTTTCTAATTCCATTCCCACTAGTGCAAATGGAGCAGGAAAAGCAGGAGTTGTTCAAGCAGAGCAGGATAAAGTGGCTAGGTCAAGCGCAAGGAAGTTTGAAAGCTGGAGTCTTCAAAGTCAGCCTGTTAGAAAGACCTTTTCTTTTTAGCAAGTTCCTTGTCATCTAGAGGGCCAGTGGAAGTACAATCATATAAGATTTGCACCTCCTCCATTCCAATAGATCCTAGTTCCCTTCCGAGGGCAACTGCAATCAATCTCTGAGTCTTTCTAAGCCAGTTCAGTTACTTCTACTTAGGATACATTTCCAGACGATGGAAAAATAGTCTTGACTTAGGAGGGCTAAGACATTGAAGGATAGTGTCCACTCCAGACCTCTCCTGGTGTTTTGTTTATGCACCTTAGAATTAGTCCTTGCCATTTCTTACTTAAGGCTCTCCATAGCTATTCTTATCAGTGCTTCTCTTCCTAACCAGCCAACAAGTTAGAGATGTAAAGACGGTTCCTTACCAGGAGTCAATCCCACTAGAATCCCTCTCCTTACAGGACTAGGGTAATCCCTTTCTGTTAAAAAGTAAGATTTCGAAGATGTATCCTATTGTAAGCCTAGATATTCACCTTACCTGTGAGATTTCCTGCCGAGATAAGACCTTCTTTATATACGAGCGGTCTATGCGAGCTCCCCTTTAACACCATTTGAAGTTCTCTTCAAGGCTTCGGCTACTAGATGGGTTTATTCCCCTTATCTTTTTTTAGCTATTGCTAATCCCTTCTCCTTTATGCCGATCTTTTAACTAGCAGTTGTGATTCAATCCATTCCATTTCCACTCCCCTTTATCATTCTACTGGCTAGAGTAGCGTAGCAATTACCATGTCTTCTTACTCTTTTGCTTTTTCGGGATAAAGGTTCTTTTGCGAAAGAAGAGCTTGCTTTCTGTAAATGGACAGAAGACCTTGTGAAAGAAAGTGATCCTCCCTCTTAAATAAGGAATTGATAGAGAGGAATGCCCTAGGGTCTCTCTTGGCGGAGGAATGGAACCTTTTGGAGAGGAAGAAGCGCAACTAGTCTTTCTAAGTCACAAGTCTTTTCTCTCTCTCTCTTTGACACCGAATCCGCTCTGGGGAACGACTCGGCTAGCTTTGCAGAGGAGAAAGACTGATCTTCTTATCCCCTTACCTGTCTTTGACTGAAGTCGGGCATTTCCTTCTCTTCTTTGATCGTCGTTGCTCACGAGCCAGTTAAGATAGAATATTTTCTATGAATAGGAGTCAGTGTTCAAGGCAGAAGAAGAAGTCAAGCAGTCAAGGCAGGACGGAGTGAACCAATCTCAGTCAACGGGACTCACAACGATCCAATAGAACGAGAAATTGTCAGTTTGGTAAGCTGGTATAGAATCATCAAATCTTGGAAGGAGGTTGAACGGGACTCTTCCTTCTTCTACTGTCGGATTCAGTGTTGTAGAGGAACTGCTTCCGTCATTGAGATATGGTATCGACCAGGTATTTACATTTACATATTATATACACGTTTTTTCATTCAATGATTGCCATCCTAGAAAAGAATTTCCACCTTTCTCTACTCGAAAAGCCAATGGGCTTGTCTGGATGAATGCTGTGTCGGAAGCCGTGATCACATAGTCACTTCCGTCCACAGTGCTGTTACGACGGCAGGTCACCGGGAGTGAAGTCAACTCCTGATGTAGCATTCATTCGGACCATTCGACCTTTGATTCTTTCTATCAGGGATACCGATGGCTCTGTGAGAG